GACTGTGATTCCATACCCTACAAATAAATTATCGAATTTATTTCCGGTTTTAGAGTTCTCAACATTGCCTTAACCCTATATTGATTGTAAATATTGTAAATTCATAAAACGTTTTATTTTTTATAGTGGATTGTATACCTGCTATGTACACAACATAAAGTTATTCCATTTTCATCATAGAATTATTATTTGATCTTTTTCTTCTTTGTATCATAATTCAATCAAAATTGATCGAATTATTCTAATCTGTAACTTCAACGAAATCAGAATAGTTCTCTTCGTTGTACGACATTAGGATGAAATCCAATCGCGTTCAACTATTTCTTATCGATTCCTGTCAAAAAGGGACAGTTGGAATAGAAGTCCCCTAATTTTTTAATTTTTTTTTCAAATTAATCTATTTTTATGTTATTTCGTACTGTAAATTCTTTTTTTTGTGGGATCATTTTCCTACGAGAGGGAATGAGAAGAATTATAGAATGGATTGCTAGCTATGCCTAGATCGCGGATAAATGGAAATTTTATTGATAAGACCTTTTCAATTGTAGCCAATATCTTATTGCAAATAATTCCGACAACTTCAGGAGAAAAGGAGGCATTTACCTATTATAGAGATGGTGTGATTTGATTCTTTTTTTTTTTTTTATTCATTTTTTTTTGGTCTTACGAGAAAGACACGTGATTCGGGAAAATTTTTGAAAAAATCGACGCTTGTTGAAGGTGAAGTTTGGAAATAGAACAATTTCTTCTGTCGGGTATCCTCGATTAATGCAACCTCAGATGCTATGGTTCAATTTTAGATTCTAGTATTGAGCGAAAGGTTACACCTAGAGGTTCTGTATTATGGGGCAATCCTACTCCACTAGTACCAATAGACAGCATAAGGCAAGAAGCACTACACCTAGGAATCAACAACACGAAACCCTTGTTAGAAATTACCCCTTTCCTTATTGGGCTCGGGACTAAAAGAATGGTTGGGACAACAAACATCCATCTCGTTCGTACTTTGGATACCAATATAACCATTGAAGGCTGTTGAAGTGACTAATTCCTGAAAATTAGGAGGCGTTGAAAACAAAGAAATTGTTGGAGTTCTCATTTCTATCTAGTCCCAACACGCTTGATATTAAGAAAAGATCTCTTGCAGGAAGGTTGGCTAGAGATTTCTTGTAAAAACACTAGCCCCGCTCAGTCCATAATGAGAATATTTTCATCTTTTTTGATTATTCTCATTATGCACATAAAGGAGGAGCCGTATGAGATGAAAATCTCACGTACGGTTCTGGAACGGAGATTCTTTTAATTGAATGGCGACCGTAACGGATGTCAGCCCAATCCGAAGGAAATTATGCGGAAGCTTTACAGAATTATTATGAAGCTATGCGACTAGAAATTGATCCCTATGATCGAAGTTATATCCTCTATAATATAGGTCTTATCCATACAAGTAATGGAGAACATACGAAAGCTTTGGAATATTATTTTCGGGCACTAGAACGAAATCCATTCTTACCACAAGCTTTTAATAATATGGCCGTGATCTGCCATTACGTGCGACTATCTTCACTATAGAAGTTCAAAAAAAGAAAAACAAAAAAGGCTTTCTACATATGCATCGTTTAAAACAACGATTTTTATCAGCTGTAGCAAAGAAAGAAACTTCATAGAAGTTGAAATATGAAGAAATAGATATGCCTAGCTACTTATTTCTATGGATAAAAAGGATCTAATTGGTAGAGGAAGCACCGTAAAGATTAATTTGCGAGGTTTGGGGCCGATACAATAATAACTGCGTATTTATGTCATGATGGTAGATATACTTATCTCATGATGTGAGATAAAAATTAGGAATCCACTTATGTAATAGAGTCGATCCACTAAAGTCTTGAGCAGCGGTGTAGGATCAGATCCCAAAGATAGTAAGTTTTTTCTTTCTTAGGAAGGAAAGTCTTTTTCAAAGATTCTATATGAATTGCTATACGAAACCAAGATAGTTACCTTTCAGAAAATTCTAATGATAAGGTGCATTTTTTCTTCTGAAGGTGGGAAAAAGGATAAAACGAAATAAAACGGATTATTAATCCAAATTGAATCCACATTTCAGTTTAAAACTCATGTAATGAACCTCTTTGGTTAACCCGAAAAATGGGATAGATCCATGAAAAATCCTATTCGTTAGATATGGGGACACCAAAAGAATTAATGAGCCGTATGAGGTAGGAAACTCTCAAGTACGGTTCGAAGGGAAGGAATTAATCCACCTATTCCGACCGAGGAGAACAGGCCATTCGCCAGGGAGATTCTGAAATTGCGGAGGCTTGGTTTGATCAAGCCGCTGAATATTGGAAACAGGCTATAGCACTTACTCCTGGTAATTATATTGAAGCACATAATTGGTTGAAAATCACGAGGCGTTTCGAATAAAAGAAGGCGCCTTTTTTATTTAGTTTATTATTAATTCTATCTATTCTATTATTATTTAGTTTGTAATTTAGAATTA